ACTCTCTCAAAATGGAATCTATTCCAAACATATATGCCATGGTTCTTTACTTCGACAGGGTACAAATATCTAAATTTGATATTTTTAGATACTTTTTCAGACCTATTGCCGATACTAAGTAGCAGTCAAAAATTTGTATCCATTTTTCATGATATTATGTATGGATCAGATATATCATGGCGAATTCTTCAGAAAAAATGGTGTCTTCCACAATGGAATCTGATAAGTGAGATTTCGAGAAAGTGTTTACATAATCTTCTTCTGTCCGAAGAAATGATTCATCGAAATAATGAGTCACCATTGATATCGACACATCCGAGATCGCCAAATGTTCGGGAGTTCCTCTATTCAATCCTTTTCCTTCTTCTTGTTGCTGGATATCTCGTTCGTACACATCTTCTCTTTGTTTCCCGAGCCTCTAGTGAGTTACAGACAGAGTTCGAAAAGGTCAAATCTTTGATGATTCCATCATACATGATTGAGTTGCGAAAACTTCTGGATAGGTATCCTACATCTGAACTGTTCTGGTTAAAGAATCTCTTTCTAGTTGCTCTGGAACAATTAGGGGATTCTCTAGAAGAAATGCGGGGTTCTGCTTCTGGCGGTAACATGCTATTGGGTGGTGGTTCCGCTTCTGGGGTCAAATCAATACGTTCTAAGAAGAAATATTTGAATATCAATCTCATTGATCTCATAAGTACCATACCAAATCCCACCAATCGAATCGCTTTTTCGAGAAATACGAGACATCTAAGTCATACAAGTAAAGAGATCTATTCATTGATAAGAAAAAGAAAAAACGTGAACGGTGATTGGATTGATGATAAAATAGAATCCTGGGTCGCGAACAGTGATTCGATTGATGATGAAGAAAGAGAATTCTTGGTTCAGTTCTCCACCTTAACGACAGAAAAAAGGATTGATCAAATTCTATTGAGTCTAACTCATAGCGATCATTTATCAAAGAATGACTCTGATTATCAAATGATTGAACAACCGGGAGCAATTTACTTACGATATTTAGTTGACATTCATAAAAAGTGTCTAATGAATTATGAGTTCAATACATCTTGTTTAGCAGAAAGACGGATATTCCTTGCTCAGTATCAGACAATCACTTATTCACAAACCTCGTGTGGGGCTAATAGTTTTCATTTCCCATCTCATGGAAAACCCTTTTCGCTCCGCTTAGCCCTATCCCCCTCTAGGGGTATTTTAGTGATAGGTTCTATAGGAACTGGACGATCCTATTTGGTCAAATACCTAGCGACAAACTCCTATGTTCCTTTCATTACGGTATTTCTGAACAAGTTCCTGGATAACAAGCCTAAAGGTTTTCTTATTGATGATTCCGATATTGACGATATTGATGCTAGTGACGATATCGATGCTAGTGCCGATATCGATGCTAGTGACGATATCGATGCTGGTGACGATATCCATCGTGACCTTGATACGGAGCTGGAGCTGCTAACTGTGATGAATGCGCTAACTATGGATATGATGCCAGAAATAGACCGATTTTATATCACCCTTCAATTCGAATTTGCAAAAGCAATGTCTCCTTGCATAATATGGATTCCAAACATTCATGATCTGGATGTGAATGAGTCGAATTACTTATCCCTCGGTCTATTAGTGAACCATCTCTCCAGGGATTGTGACAGGTGGTCCGCTAGAAATATTCTTGTTATTGCTTCGACTCATATTCCCCAAAAAGTGGATCCCGCTCTAATAGCTCCGAATAAATTAAATACATGCATTAAGATACGAAGGCTTCTTATTCCACAACAACGAAAGCGCTTTTTCACCCTTTCATATACTAGGGGATTTCACTTGGAAAAGAAAATGTTCCAGACTAATGGACTCGGGTCCATAACCATGGGTTCCAATGCACGAGATCTTGTAGCACTTACCAATGAGGCCCTATCGATTAGTATTACACAGAAGAAATCAATTATAGACAATAATACAATTAGATCTGCTCTTCATAGGCAAACTTGGGATTTGCGATCCCAGGTAAGATCGGTTCAGGATCATGGGATCCTTTTCTATCAGATAGGAAGGGCTGTTGCACAAAATGTACTTCTAAGTAATTGCCCCATAGATCCTATATCTATCTATATGAAGAAGAAATCATGTAATGAAGGGGATTCTTATTTGTACAAATGGTATTTCGAACTTGGAATGAGCATGAAGAAATTAACGACACTTCTTTATCTTTTGAGTTGTTCTGCCGGATCGGTCGCTCAAGACCTTTGGTCTCTACCCGGACCCGATGAAAAAAATGGGATCACTTCTTATGGACTCGTTGAGAATGATTCTGATCTAGTTCATGGCCTATTAGAAGGAGAAGGCGCTCTGGCGGGATCAGAAAAAGATTGCAGTCAGTTTGATAATGATCGAGTGACATTGCTTCTTCGGCCCGAACCAAGGAACCTCTTAGATATGATGCAAAATGGATCTTGTTCTATCGTTGATCAGAGATTTATCTATGAAA